TTGCTCGTTCTTTTCTTTTTTCTATTCTATAGTGGAGATAGTCGCACGTAATGACAGATCACGGCCATATTGTTAAAAGCTTGAGGTAAGAACGGGTTTCGTTCGAGTGCTCGAAAATAGTATTCCAAAGCTTTCGTATGTTCTCCGTTACTTGTGTGGATAAGGCCTATGTTATAAAGTATATAACTTCGATCATAGGGATCAATTTCCAGTCGCATAGCCTCATAATAATTCTGTAAAGCTTCCGCATAATTTCCTTCAGATTGAGCCGACATCCGTTACGGTCGTCATTCGGTTCAATGAATCTCCGTTCCAGAACCGTACGTGAGATTTTCATCTCATACGGCTCCTCCTTTATGTGTATAATGATATGATAAATATAGAAGCAAAAAAGATTGCAATATTTTCATTATCAACTGAGTGGGACTAGTGTTTTTACACGAAATCTCTAGCCAACCTTCCTGTCTAGGATCTTTTCTTAACATTAAGTATGTTATTACTAGATAAAAAAAAAGTAACTTCAACAATTTCTTTGTCCTCAACGCCGCTAAATTTCCCGGAATTAGTCACTTCAACAGTCTTCGATGGTTATGTGGGTATCCTAAATACGAACGAGATGGATGTTTATTGTCCCAACCATTCTTGTTAGTCCCGATCCCGATAAGAAAGGAAGGTTTTTTTACAAAGTTTTCTCGTGTTGTTGATTCCTAAGCGTAGTGCTTCTTCCCCCATGCCGCCTAGTGGAGTAGGGTTGACCTAACCCCATAGAGGTATAACCTTTCGCTTAATACTATAAATCTAAAATTGAAGCATATGAGGCTGCATTAATCGGGGATACACGACAGAAGGAATTAATAGTTTTATTTCCAAACTTCACCTTCAGCAAGCGTAGGTTTTTTTCAAAATTTTTTTCTTTCTCTCGGAAGAATGTATCTTTCTCCTAAGACTGAGATTGGTAAAAAAAAAAGATAATCAAATCGCACCATCTCTGTAATAAGTGAATGCCTCTTTTTCTCCTGAAGTAGTCGGAATTATTCGTAATAAGATATTGGCTACAATGGAAAAGGTCTTATCAATAAAATTTCCATTTCTAGACATAGGTAGCAATCCATTCTATAATTTCATTTTTTATCGCGTGATAAAATAATCCCCCAAACAAAGGAATTGTACAATACAGTACGAAATAACGTAAAAACGGACTTTATAATCAAATTACTTTTTACTTTATCCTAGGCCCGGCCTCGAAGGAGGTTTTTTTGATAAAAACTTTTTCTTTCTATTTTTATATTGTGTGCGCCGACCCCAATGGAATATGATATGAATCACTATTCACTCGGTTTCTGGGCATAATCATTATGTAGGAGAGATGGCCGAGTGGTTGAAGGCGTAGCATTGGAACTGCTATGTAGGCTTTTTGTTTACCGAGGGTTCGAATCCCTCTCTTTCCGCACCTTTACCCAATTCATCGATGTTACTAATTTTTGAAATAACAAAGGATACCCTTATTCCAACTTTGATATGGATTAGATATTCCTATCCTAATTTCTTTCTGTAATACAGAAAATAGTGGAAAAAGTGGGCAAGGAATAAAAATTTTCCAATACCCACCACGTCTATACAAGAATGGGGGAAAATCCTCGGATAAAAATTCTTGTTATTTTAATTAGGTTTAAGTCTGACGAGAATAATATTCTACAACCAGCAATTCATTAATTTTCAAACCAACCCATTTACTATCTATTATTTGATTTACTAATCCTTTATCTTTATATGGGAATCGGTAAAGAGTCAAATGGTTTGGCAATTCCTCGCGGGGGGCTGATTCAAGAGAATTTTTAATCAGAGTTATAGATTTTAGTTCATCCTTTGCTGTAATAATATCTTGAGGTTTGCAACGATAACTTGGTATATCTACTATACGACCAGTAACTAAAACATGTCTATGATTAACTAATTGGCGGGCTTGAGGAATAGTCGAAGCCATACCCAATCGAAAAAGTATGTTATCCAAACGCATTTCAAGTAATTGTAGTAAAACTTGACCGGTTGACCCTTTCGCTTTTCCAGCGATACGAACGTATTTAAGCAATTGTCGTTCTGTAAGACCATAATGAAAACGCAATTTTTGTTTTTCTTCTAAACGAATACGATATTGAGATTTTTTACTGGAACGCGATTGATTTCTAAGTTCGCTTCCGACCGTAGGCCTTTTACTAGTCAGTCCTGGTAAAGCCCCCAGACGGCGTATTTTTTTGAAACGGGGTCCTCTATAACGTGACATAAACACTCCTTTTTAAAATGGAAAATCTCATAAAGAAAAATTAAAACTAAACTAACTGACAAATATCATAAATGAAGCGAAATCTACTAAAGTATTGCACTACAAAGAAGAATTAGAGAGATTCTATCATTATCCGAATTTTATTCTATTGTATAGAATATAGATATAGAAAATAAAAAAAAAAAGACATTCTCCATTATGTAAAAAATCAAAATAAATAGAGAAAAGCCGGCTATCGGAGTCGAACCGATGACCATCGCATTACAAATGCGATGCTCTAACCTCTGAGCTAAGCGGGCTCACATAACACAAATTGTGCATGCATATGAATTCTTTCATAAACTACTGGGATATTACTTATTAATTGTTTATGTTTATTAATTAGCTCTTCATAACTATAGTTTTCATCTCTAAAAATTCAATAATATATATATATTATTAATTATTAAGAATTCTAGAACTAGAATACCTTCTAATTTAAATATATATATAAATAATAATAATAAATATAATCTAAATATAATAGATAAATATAATAGATATGTAAAATACTATTTCAAATTGAAAAGAATATTATAATATTCTTAATTATAATATTATAATATTATAATTAATAATTATAATTAGATTACAGGACAAAGTAATTTATATTAAATAATATAATTAATATAATGTATAGATAATTAATAGATAATTAATATAATGTATAGAATAATGTATAGAATAGAATTCTACATTAGAATTCTAAAAAATTGGATGGATTATCAAAAGAAATTAATTTAAAATATATAAAAAAGTAATTAGAAATTAATAAATGGATTTTTGCTTTTAGTTTTGTTATTATATTAGAATGATAGGGTCGGTATCTGTCCGCTCTAAGGAAAAAAGAAAAAGAATCGAACGTTCGAGTATTCCAAATTCTATCAAAAAATGATAGAAGGGGGGAGATAAAAAAGAGATAGATATGTGGTATATATCTCTCTATATTGAATTGCGAATACAGAGATAATAGAATCATTTCTGATTCGACCAAATATGGCTATCCAATATAGATGAAAGAAAATCAAGTAAACAATGATAGAAGGAAACTTTTTTTCAAAATGGGAATAGGTATTACATTCTCATAATACAAATGAAAAAACATCCTAATGAGATCCCAATCTCAAAGAAAAAAAAGGGGGGATATGGCGAAATTGGTAGACGCTACGGACTTAATTGGATTGAGCCTTGGTATGGAAACTTACCAAGTGAAAACTTTCAAATTCAGAGAAACCCTGGAATTCACAATGGGCAATCCTGAGCCAAATCCTGCTTTCCGAAAACAAAAAAATCAAAGTTCAGAAAGTTAAAATTAAACAAAAAAGGATAGGTGCAGAGACTCAATGGAAGCTGTTCTAACAAATGGAGTTGACAACATTTCCTTTCGCAGTAGGAAATGAATCCTTCTATCAAAATTCTAGAAAGGATCAAGGATAAACATATATATTTATATATATATTTACTGAAATACTATTTCAGTTGATTAATGAAAATTCCAAACTTATATTTGGAAATATTTCGATTCGATTTCGATCACAAAAGATGTCAATCAAATGAATTCCAACTTGAAGAAAAAATGTAATATTCATTAATCAGTCACTCCAACATAGTTTGATGGATCTTTTGAAGAAAAGATTAATCAGACGAGAATAAAGATAGAGTCCCATTCTACATGTCAATACCGACACCAATGAAATTTTTAGTAAGAGGAAAATCCGTCGACTTTAGAAATCGTGAGGGTTCAAGTCCCTCTATCCCCAAAAGCCCTTGTTATTCTCTAATTTTTTATCCTATATCCTCTTTTTTTTTTTTAGTTGACATAGACTCAACTTATTTCTTAAAATGAGGATAGTGCGTCAAGAATGGTCGGGATAGCTCAGCCGGTAGAGCAGAGGACTGAAAATCCTCGTGTCACCAGTTCAAATCTGGTTCCCGGCGATTCATTTGTATGAGTATCTATTCCCATATTCATTTTTATGAATTTTGGGAATAGATATATATTTATTAGTGGTGTTGATTATCATACATAATTTATCTAGGTATCCGCAGATATTATCTTTCTAGATGAAGAAAGAATAGATGTATATTCTAGGTATATAAAGTATGTAAATGAATTATTCGATTTTGTTTCGCTTTTTTCTGCGCTCCAAAAAGAATGTTAATATTTCAACAATATTCAAATGGTTAAATTTGTTGGTTGAAAGACCAAAAAGTTGAATCTAGGCGAATTCAGAGGTTGGGAATAGTAAAAATTCATCTCAGATATATTACAAAAAAATCTGGTCTGTTTTTTTGTATTTTTTGGTATTTCTATTTTCTTCATTTCTTTGATCGTACTTTTTATTTTGCGGAGCCGGATATATAATTGATGTTGATGTGTATCTTACATAGTTAATGATGCAGAACTTTTTCAGTTCATCCTATTGGCTTGGCTCATCCGAAATAAGTATCATTCAAAATTGAGATTCTCAATCTCAATGAATAGCTATATTATTGTATTTATAAATTTTGTTATTTATACCATCCATAATAAGATATGAATGAAACCTCCTTCCTTTATTCTGGCTGGTTAAACTTCAATTTTTTTATTTCGTCTAATCTCTTCTAAAAAAATGTATAAAAAAATGTATACATATTCAAGGAATATCTGGGGTTGTCGAAATGCGGATTACCTTCTTAT